CTACCGATTTCGCCATATCCCCACTGTCCCTTTTTTCTTTGAAACCTCGATTTCTTGTGCAATTTCCTACATCTCTTAGTTTTTTTTTTTTGAATCATTGAATTCATTATTCGACGTAGTCTAACAGCTCGTCTCTATTCGAGAGACCCCGCTTATTGCAATTCAGAATTGAATTGATTCTACCGTCGATATATTTGCAATTCAATTGGAATCAATATATCCAAAAGTTTTTCTCTCCCCCACCCCCTTCTTTCCTTTTTTAGAGTATTCAAAATCATACTATAACGCTTGATATTCTTTCTTTTTTTTTTCTAATCAGAATTAGAAATTGCATTTGTTATGATTCTATCTTTTCCTTAGTGAAATATTAATTCTTAAATTATTAACAAATAAAAAAAATAAAATATTTCCTAAAATGTATATAATGCTCGAATGAAAATGCCAAGAGATTCACATTTTCTCTTTATTATTCATATAAGTTATTCTTTTCTATGTATTAGATTATTCGTCCGAGCCATATCATATCTGAAATCAAATTCAATATAGAAATTGGAATAGATTCTATTAGAAAAATCGATTTGCGAGTTAGAGAGATAAAAAGAAAGTTCAATAAATTCTATAAACCTATTTAAGAATATCGTTTAGTTAAGCATATCAAGCGAACTTCATCCTTATGAAATTTGAGTTTTTTTCTAAGTAGAATTTCAAATTTAGAACTAGTTAATAACTAAGATTAATAATTAAGATCTGCCATTTTAAAGATTTCCTATATATATTTCTATTTGTTACACTATTTTTGTTATATAAGCCCACTTAGCTCAGAGGTTAGAGCATCGCATTTGTAATGCGAGGGTCATCGGTTCAAATCCGATAGTCGGCTTTTTTCTCTATTGGTGTTCCACGAACAATAATCTCTTTTTTTCTCCCAATTAAATGGAGAATCCAGAGTCCATTACGTCGTTCTACCTTACAATTTTGCTAGATACAAAACATTAAAATAAATAATATATATACAAAAAATTAAGATGTTGATGAAATTCCATTTTTTGTGGTACTTTAGTAGATTTTATTCTGTTTATTCTTTAGTTTAATTCAGTTTTAATTTAATTTCGATGTATTCTGTAATGTAAATACAATGAAATTTATTGTGTAAAATAGAATTTCAATAAAAAAAAGGAGTCTTCATGTCCCGTTATCGAGGACCTCGTTTAAAAAAAATACGCCGTCTGGGAGCTTTACCAGGACTCACTAGAAAAACGCCAAAATCCGGAAGTAATCTGAAAAAGAAATTCCATTCTGGGAAAAAAGAGCAATATCGTATTCGTCTTCAAGAAAAACAGAAATTGCGTTTTCATTACGGTCTGACAGAACGACAATTACTTAGATATGTACATATCGCTGGAAAAGCAAAAAAGTCAACAGGTCAGGTTTTACTACAATTACTTGAAATGCGTTTGGATAATATTGTTTTTCGATTGGGTATGGCTTCAACCATTCCTGGGGCCCGGCAATTAGTTAACCATAGACATATTTTAGTTAATGGTCGTATAGTTGATATACCAAGTTTTCGTTGCAAACCCCGAGATATTATTACTACGAAGGATAACCAAAGATCAAAACGTCTGGTTCAAAATTCTATTGCTTCATCCGATCCGGGCAAATTGCCAAAGCATTTGACGATTGATACATTGCAATATAAAGGACTAGTACAAAAAATCCTAGATAGAAAGTGGGTCGGTCTCAAAATAAATGAGTTGTTAGTTGTAGAATATTACTCTCGTCAGACTTGAACTTAACGAAAAAGGAAAGGTTCATAGAATTTTTTTTCCCCTTCCCCTTTCCCCGAATTAAATCAACCCAAGGCTCTTAATTCGTATTTTCCCATTCACCTAGTAGAAATAGATTAACCTTAGGATCTTTTTTCTTTTTTGTTATATTTTACATACCAAAGTAATTTGCTTTAGAGAATTCTATTAAATAAAGGTATTATTGGTCAAAGAAATTGTTATTTGATTTGATACATTGTGATCGGTAACGTTGATGAAACGGAAAGAGAGGGATTCGAACCCTCGGTAAACAAAAGTCTACATAGCAGTTCCAATGCTACGCCTTGAACCGCTCGGCCATCTCTCCTACATAATCTTATTATGGAAAATAAACTGAGTGAATAGCGAGTTTTAGTATTCATGCAGTACAGGTACAGCCACAACCGCTGGGGGATTCCATGGCTCTATTGGAAAGGAAAAATTCTTTTTTTTATCTAAGTGTGAGGATCCTTTATTTTTTTACTAGGAATTCCGCTCCCTCAAAAGTTTTTCTTTGGGGAAAACCTAAATAAAAAGAGAATAGAAGAATTCTAATTATTCCATAAGAAAATAAAGGAACCAAGGAATACTAGAATTCTATTTGCATAAGGTATGTTACGCCATACAATCTAAAAAAAAAAAAGGGTATGGGATAATTAATGACTTTGAAAACGCGAAATAGCTGATGAGAGAAGTTGTTGTTGAGAAATAGGAAATAGGAAAGTGGAATGAAATCCAATCTTAGTCAAATATTTCATATCTGTTCTTGTCCAAACAGAAGGAAAAGTAGACAATTTGAGCTGAGCGGAAAATCAATACCTCTCTTATCTATTTAGAGCATATGGAGCGATTTATAAGAAAAAAATGTTTTTATGCTATTTTGTGATAGAATAAAAAGAATTCTATATAGAATGGATTGGGAATTATGCCTAGATCCCGTATAAATGGAAATTTCATTGATAAGACCTCCTCGATTGTAGCCAATATTTTATTGCAAATAATTCCGACAACCTCAGGGGAAAAAAGGGCATTTACTTATTATAGAGATGGTGCGATTTGACTCTTTTTTTATTTTTTTTAGCCCTACCTACATCTCAGTCTTACGAGAAAGAGAGGGGGTTCGCATAGAGAGAACAAAATTAGTAAAGGAAACCCACGCTTGGGGAAGGTGAGGTGAACTAACAATTCCTTCTGTCGTGTATCCTCGATTGATGTGGCCTTTGATGCTTCAATTGTAGATTTTAGTATTGAGCGAAAGGTTACACCTACAGGATAGGTTCTGTATTACAGGCCAATCCTACTCTACTAGGACCAATAGGCAGCATAGGGGAAAAAAGCACTACACCTCGAAATAGGAATCAACAAGAGAAAAGCTTTGTTAGAAATTAGCCTTTTCCTGATCGGTATTAGGATTGGGAAGAATGGTTGGGATAGCAAACAACCATCAGGTTTGTACGTTGGGTACCCTTATAACCATCAAAGGTCGTTGAAGTGGCTAATTCCTCTAAATAGGAGGCGTTGAGAACAAAGAAATTCCTGGAGCTATCGTTTTCCTCTAGCATTAATAGAATTCATTGGTGTTAAGAAAAAACTCCTGGGGGAAGGTTGGCTAGAGATTTCTTGGAAAAATACCAGCCCCTTTCGGTCCATAATGAGATGGGACTAATTCGATTTTCATTCTATAGATTTTTTGCTTAGTACTATGTACAGAAGGGAGGAGCCGTATGAGATGAAAACCTCATGTACGGTTTTGGAACGGAGATTTTTTGAATAGAATGAACGACCGTAACGGATGTTGGCTCAATCCGAAGGAAATTATGCGGAAGCTTTGCAGAATTATTATGAAGCTACGCGACTAGAAATCGATCCCTATGATCGAAGTTATATACTATATAACATCGGCCTTATACACACAAGCAATGGAGAGCATACAAAGGCTTTGGAATATTATTTCCGGGCGCTAGAACGAAACCCCTTCTTACCGCAAGCTTTTAATAATATGGCCGTGATCTGTCATTACGTGCGACTATCTCCACTATAGAAAGAAAGAAGAAAAAAAGATGAAATTTTCTAGTAAATACTAGAAAAAGGGCTTTCTACATAGGGATCATCAAAACAATGATTTTGCCCTATCAGCTGTAGGAAGGAAGAACACTTCACGAGAATCAAAATAAGAAGAAGAGCCTATACTACTACTCTATGGATAAAGTCTCAAATTGATATAGAAAGCACCGTAAAGATCAATTAGTGAGCGACTGGGTCGATACAACTAAAAAAAAACTGCTTTATTATACCATGATATGGGGCAAAATTTAGGAATCTGCTTATGTAATAGAGCCGATCCACTAAAGGATTAAGCAGCGGTGTAGTATCAGATCCCAAAGATAGTAAGTTCTTTTTTCTTTCTTATGGGAAAAAGTCTTTTTCAAGGATTCTATAGAAATTTCATATATGAAAGACACGAAACCGAGATAGTTACCTTTCAGAAAATTCGAACGAAGGATATAGGTCTATCTATGCTTCATTCTTCTGAAGGTGGGAGAAAAGATCAGACTGATTATTGATCAAAATTCAAAATTAGGGTTTGAAACTTAGGTAATTAACTTCTTCTGCTTAACCCAAGAAGAAATTGGATCGATTTTTGAGAAATCGAATTCAGTTAAGATAGGGGAAATTAAGATAGCAATTTCTGAGCCGTATGAGGTAGGAAACTCTCAAGTACGGTTCTAGGGGAAGGAACTGCCTATTCCGACCGAGGAGAACAGGCCATTCTACAGGGCGATTCGGAAATTGCGGAAGCTTGGTTTGATCAAGCTGCTGAGTATTGGAAACAGGCTATCGCGCTTACTCCGGGAAATTATATTGAAGCACAGAACTGGTTGAAGATTACGAAGCGCTTTGAATTTGAATAAGACCACTCTCCATTTTCATAAAATGGGTGGTTTGGTTGTTGATCCATTAATCAAATAACTTTGGTAGGAAGATCGAATCAAGAATTTCATTATATCCCTTTCTTCGACCTTCGATTTTATATGATATTTCATAAGGATAAACAATAGGGATAGGCTCTAGAACAGAAGTAATAAAGCAAATAAAAGAGGGCAATCTAAATATTCCTACCTAAAGGACGATTTTATTAATAATTCTAATGAGTTTCTTGGAATTTGGAATCGAATAAAAATATTTATATTATGCTCACTCAAGGAAAGTAGATGTAGGGCTTATACCCTCAAAAAAAAATACACTAGCTTCTTAAATTAAAACGTAAAAAAAAAAATCTTTTTTTGTTACGTCGGGAAATTTTTTTCCAGGATAACCAATGTCCGTTAGGCACCTAATCCTTATGTCATAATAGATCCGAACACTTGCCTCGCATTGACTTCAATATATAATTGCTCCAGTGAATAACTAAAAAAAAAAAAAAAAATAGAAGGGCGGTAGATAGTAAAGAAAAGGACTAATCATAGTATCTATCCTTCAAAGATTCACTAAAAAGACAGTTGGCGGGTCTCTTTGTATGTCTTGTCCGGAAAGAGGAGGACTTAATGATTATTCGTTCGCCGGAACCAGAAGTTAAAATTGTTGTGGATAGGGATCCTGTAAAAACATCTTTTGAGGAATGGGCCAGACCCGGGCATTTCTCAAGAACAATAGCTAAGGGCCCCGATACTACCACTTGGATCTGGAACCTACATGCTGATGCTCACGATTTCGATAGTCATACCGGTGATTTGGAGGAGATCTCTCGAAAAATCTTTAGTGCTCATTTCGGTCAACTCTCCATTATCTTTCTTTGGTTGAGTGGCATGTACTTCCACGGTGCCCGTTTTTCCAATTATGAAGCATGGCTAAGCGATCCTACTCACATTGGACCCAGTGCTCAGGTAGTTTGGCCAATAGTAGGGCAAGAAATTTTGAATGGTGATGTAGGCGGAGGTTTCCGAGGAATCCAAATAACCTCCGGGTTTTTTCAGATTTGGCGAGCATCCGGAATAACTAGTGAGTTACAACTCTATTGTACCGCAATCGGTGCATTGATTTTTGCATCGTTAATGCTTTTTGCTGGTTGGTTCCATTATCACAAAGCCGCTCCCAAATTGGCCTGGTTCCAAGATGTAGAATCCATGTTGAATCACCACTTAGCGGGGTTATTAGGACTTGGGTCTCTTTCTTGGGCGGGCCACCAAATCCATGTATCTTTACCGATTAACCAATTTCTTGACGCTGGGGTTGATCCTAAAGAGATACCACTTCCTCATGAATTTATCTTGAATCGTGACCTTTTGGCTCAACTTTATCCTAGTTTTGCCGAAGGAGCAACCCCCTTTTTCACCTTGAATTGGTCTAAATACGCAGAATTTCTTACTTTTCGCGGAGGACTAGATCCAATAACCGGTGGCCTATGGTTGAGCGATATTGCCCACCATCATTTAGCTATTGCTATTCTTTTCCTGATCGCTGGTCATATGTATAGGACCAACTGGGGTATTGGTCATGGACTTAAAGATATTTTGGAGGCTCATAAGGGCCCATTTACAGGACAAGGCCATAAGGGTCTCTATGAAATCCTAACAACGTCATGGCATGCTCAATTATCTCTTAACCTAGCGATGCTAGGTTCGACAACTATTGTTGTAGCTCATCATATGTACTCTATGCCCCCCTATCCATACCTAGCTACTGACTATGGTACACAACTTTCCTTGTTCACACACCACATGTGGATTGGCGGATTTCTAATAGTTGGTGCTGCTGCACATGCAGCCATTTTTATGGTAAGAGACTATGATCCAACTACTCGATACAACGATCTATTAGATCGCGTCCTTAGACACCGCGATGCAATAATATCCCACCTTAACTGGGTATGTATATTTCTAGGTTTTCACAGTTTTGGCTTGTACATTCATAATGATACCATGAGTGCTTTAGGCCGTCCCCAAGATATGTTTTCGGATACAGCCATACAATTACAACCCATCTTTGCTCAATGGGTACAAAATATCCATGCTGACGCGCCCGGCGTAACAGCTCCTGGTGCAACAACAAGTACCAGCTTAACGTGGGGAGGTGGCGAGTTAGTAGCTGTAGGCGGCAAAGTAGCTTTGTTACCTATTCCATTAGGAACCGCAGATTTTTTAGTCCATCACATTCACGCATTTACCATCCATGTGACTGTATTAATACTTTTGAAAGGTGTTTTATTTGCTCGTAGTTCCCGTTTGATACCTGATAAAGCAAATCTTGGTTTTCGATTCCCTTGCGACGGGCCTGGACGAGGGGGAACATGTCAAGTCTCCGCCTGGGATCATGTTTTCTTAGGTCTATTCTGGATGTACAATGCAATTTCGGTAGTCATTTTCCATTTCAGTTGGAAAATGCAGTCGGATGTTTGGGGTACTGTAAGTGATCAAGGGATAGTAACTCATATCACAGGGGGGAACTTTGCACAGAGTTCCATTACGATTAATGGTTGGCTCCGAGATTTCTTGTGGGCACAGGCATCCCAAGTAATTCAGTCTTATGGTTCTTCATTATCCGCATATGGTCTTTTTTTCTTAGGCGCTCATTTTGTCTGGGCTTTTAGTTTAATGTTTTTATTTAGTGGCCGTGGTTATTGGCAAGAACTTATTGAATCTATCGTTTGGGCTCATAACAAATTAAAAGTTGCTCCTGCTACTCAGCCTAGAGCCTT